TACTAATTGGATGCCCTACTGCGTTACAAAATTTCGCTTTAGCCAATGATCCAATCAGAGGAATAATTGGAACTATTGTATCGAGTTTATTGGGAGCATTATTTAGTAGAAATGAATTTTCTAGCATTTGATTCCGCACCACTGCAGGATTTCGTCGAACACTTGAAAAGTAACTCAAAAAATCGAGGGAATGCTTGGATAATTGGTTTATACGGATACTTGCCGCGTGAGACCATACATCAAAATGACATTGCCATAAATTGACAAGGTAAGATTTCCATTTATTCATTAGAAGAGGTGTGTCTTTGGAAGCCAGAATTGATTTTCCTTGATATCTAACATAATGCATGAAAGGATCTTTGAGAAAGCATGGGATGACCGGAAAATCATTAGCAAAGACTTCGGCAAAATGTTCTATTTTTCTATATAAACAGAGTCGTTCAAAAAGGAATCCAGAAGATGTTAATCGTAAATGAGAAGATTGGTTACGGAGAAAAAGGAAGCTGGATTCGTATTCACATATATAAGAATTATATAGGAATAAAAAAAATCTCGGATTACTTTTTGAAAAAATGGAAATAGATTTATTTGTAATAATAAGACTGTTACAATTAGAATACTCATGAAGAAAGAACCGCAATAAATGCAAATAAGAAGCATCTTTCACCCGGTAACGAAGGGTTTGAACCAATATTTCCAGATGGGCAGGGTAGGGTATTAGTATATCCGCCGAATAATTTAAATGTGGGAACTTTTCCTCTAAAAAGGGAAATATTGAATGAATGGATCGTAAATTGTAAAATCTTACGATTTCTGCCCCTTCTAAAGAAGATATTAATCGTAGATAAAATGGAATTTCCACAATGATTGCAAATCCTTCTGATAGAATTTTAGAATGCAAATTCTTGTTGTACCCAAAAAATGGATTTTGTTTAGAATCATTAGCAGAAATTATCAAATAATTCAGTTGATACATTGTAGTAATTAAGCGTTTTACAATCAGTAAACTAGATTTATTATCATAACCTATATTTTCCAACAACATGTATCTATTTAAACCATGACCATGAGCAAGTGCATAACTATATTCCCGAAAGATAAGTGGGTATAGGAAGTCATGTTGCCGAAATCTATCGAGTTCTAAATATCCTTGAAATTCCTCCATTTAAAATTAGATGGGGATAAGGGATTTCTTTTGGGTTATTAAATGACACATAGTACGATACAGTCAAAACAGGATATTATAGTAAGAAATAAATAGATATATACCCCGGAACCAGATAAGACTGATCGACGGACTCTTTAGCCTCTCCTTTTCCATCTAATTTAATTGGTTTATGTTCATTCGAGGATAACAAGATGGTTAGAAATCCTTTATTTGTTCAACCCAATCGCTCTTTTGATTTTGGAAAAAAAGGATTTTTATCTTTATCAATAGACTGCTTTTTCTACACATTTACCCCCACACTCTAATGGAGAATAGCTACTAATAATTAGGATTAAAAAAAAAATCGATGATCCACTTATGGGAAAAGCATTTCCCGCATCAAGGACTAATCTATTTTTAACGTTTAATTAGATCGGGTAATCGTTCAAATTAAGAACAGAAGCTCGTTTCTTTTTTTTTTGTTTACCTATAATTGGAGCCATAGGGCTCTATCCATTTATTCACTTAACCCAAAATTTCATTTTATTTTTTTTCGTCAAGAATTTAAACAAAGTTTTGAACCGATCCGCTAAGAATAAAATATTCTCGGAATTCCACATTGATACGACATGCTGCTTTTTCCATTCATTCCTTTGAGGATCAGTCGCGGTTTTACAAGCTCTAGAGATAGTATCGACGAAGACGTTGCTTCATACAAATGTGTAAAAATTGCCAGTCGCACTTAAAAGCCGAGTACTCTACCGTTGAGTTAGCAACCCCCCCCCCCCCCCCCCAAAAAAAAAAAATGTGTAGATCCAATCGGAATAAAAAATTAGATTTAATTGCACACCGAAATCCAAAAAATAGCAAAAACATTGCTAATCGATTCTGAACATAAAAAAAATAATGAACATATTAGATGCAAATACACTGACTTCTAAAATAAGAATCTAGATTAAGATAAGGATATGGATTAAGTCAAAATTGATGTACTACCACGGATTTAGTTCGTATCTTATCCATTATTATCTTATCCGTTTTTTTTTTTTTCAATAAAATAAATAAATAATAAATAAATAAAGGCTTCTCGTATCCCAGCAAATCCGACGAATCCGTCGTTTAAATAAAGTAAAATAAAAAAACCAAGTCCATAGATGGAACAGAGGGAAATAGATACATTTATTCATGATCGGATTATATTTGTTTGATACACTGTTGTCAATATGAATGTAAATCTTAAGAAAAGAACACAATGTGGAGAACCATAAATTAAAATTAAAAAAAAAATTAAATATTGAATTAATATAATAAAATATAAATTATATAATAAAATATAAATTATACAAATAAAGAAAAACTAATGACTTGTATTGAATTGGCACTAACTATATATGGATAATAAACATGGATACAAAAGGATGTAAGCGTAAGAATCAATATTCGTAGCAAAGTATCGCAATGCTTGGGTTTACTTAATCCATATAAGTAAAAAAAAAAAATAAATCTTAAATCCCATTTGTTTTTTTTTTTATTTATTTGTTCATAACATAAAAAAAGTGAAAGTTTCAACTAAAAAACAACTAGTATTGAATTAGCAATAATGTAAATATTTTGGATTTCTAAATCCAACTACTTCGGTTATTCATTTGATCTTTTTTCATCTGTCTTAAATTAAATGAATTTCTATCACTAAAATAAAAATAAATTTTTGTCGTTATAGAAGACGACATTTTTTAGTAGTAGACATTTTTTGGTAGTAATAATAAATAGGTATGAATAGAACAAAAGAGGGGGCTTATATAACTTTGTATAACCTTTTATATACTACCGCCCCCCCTCTTTTGTTCTATTCATTAATTGAATTTAATCTGTTGATTAAGGCAAAGTTCCATAAAAACTCCCGCCTTCTTCGAAATATCATGAACAGTTCCCGTAGGTTGAGCGCCCCTTTCAAGTAAATATAGAATAGCAGGAACATTTAAATAGGTTTGATTCTTTAGCGGATCATAAAAGCCCACTTTCCGAAGAGCTCTTCCTTCTCTTCGGCATCGAGCATCAATTGCAACGATTCGATAAACCACCCATTGGGATAGATGTAGATGAATAATACCCCCCCTAGAAACGTATAAGAGGTTTTCTCCTCATACGGCTCAAGAAAATTCGAAATTATGTCTATGGATCGAATTTGAAATTTTTAATTAGTAATGTCAAATGGATCCATAAAATAATCAAATCAATTAAATATGAGTTAAGTACTTTTTAGTATTCCTTATTATTATCCGAAAAAGAAAATAAAATCATTTGTATTCGCATCCTCATAACTCAAGTTGGATAACTCGCTAATAACCCAAGGAAACCCTTTACTTTAGGTATTTCGTTTATTGAGCGATCTCTAACCACGCACCTTTTTTGTCTTTAGAATCTATTTATTGAGACAACTGAAAGTGGTATTTCCTTGTTCCAGGATTCTTTATCGTTTCTTTGAATCATTGGGTTTAGACATTACTTCGGTGATTTTTAATCGTTTCAAAAAACGTCAGCAACATACCCTTTTTGTGATTTCTTTTTATCAAAAAATCATACAAATGGTCGATTTGATTCCTGCGCGATACACTTTTAATCGAAAGAGTTTTACCAATTCCAAGAGGTTTTACTTATAAATTTGAAAATTGGATCCTTTCGATTTTTATATGGAAAATATACTTACGAAGCTGTTTCAACTTATTAATTAACACTAACCCTAGACCCGTTCCCTTAAAAAATGAATCAATACTTTTTTTTACTCGAGCTCCATTAAGATCATGTACTATTTACATCCCAACCCCCGACCTCAAAAAGGAGGGTTCTAGTGAAACAGAACAAACGATGTCGAGCCAAGAGCACCCTCATTCCTATCTAATTAATATAAAAAGAAAATGATGGATGTAAGAATCCACAGACGACCATATCCCTCAAGTCGCACGTTGCTTTTTACCACATCGTTTTAAACGAAGTTTTACCATAACATTTCCTAGTAGGTTGCTGTAAACAGTATGTAATTGATTCCATTATGGACTCATGAATAATCATTGGTTCGTTCGGTACATAGTAATCCATACTTTTATGAATGGGTAATTTCTCAAGAAGTATCAGCACGAATTAAATTTAACCCCATATAATATATAGAAATATAATAAATATTTTTTTAATATATTATTTTATTTTTTCTTTAGAAAATATAAATATTAGAATATAAAAAAATTGAACTAATAAATAACACAAATAAGTTTTTTTTTAATCTGCATCTTGAGGTGACTTGCTAAAATAGATTCACCAATTTCACACTTCTTCGAGTACCAAGGACTCATAAGACATTATTAAAAATATTTAATTGATTGAAAAATTTCCTATTTCACTATCATTACATTATTTGAATAAGGCTTTACAGTAAAAATCGCATTTTGATAATAATAGAGAAAAATTCATATTCGGATTAAACCATAAAAAAAATGTAAATTCTTTTTGTTTTTCACGAGGTGGTGGATAAAGACTGATAGAATAGAGGCTTTGGGTTGTTATTCTTTTTGATAAATCATAATTAAAAGAGGATCCCCATACCTATCAGGTAGACTAAACAAATATCTTTGAAAGTAATTAGAAACATTCTATGTTAAAGGGTAAAGTTAAATATTTAAAATTTAGGGATAACAAATCTATTGTCACAAAACTCAATTGAAATAAAATAAAGTTTTCAATGAATCAATGAAATAGAAGAAATAGAACGATAACAATACATATATATAAGTCTTCGCTCCCTTTCTGCGTAGTTTATTTGACTTGGAGTCAATAATCCGGCTGCAATTATTTCCTAAGGAAAAGCGACTAAGATGTATGAATACACTTTGTCTCAATTGGTACATATCATATATTTACAATTTTTCATAAAAGAAAACACAAAATACTTAAAAACGGGGTTCAAAGAAAAGACATATGTTACGTATGTAACTTGATTTTTTTTTAATGAAATTCAGACAGCCGCATATATTGAAATTGGTATTTTACATTGACGTTTAACTCCTATCTACTGCGTCAATTCTATGAATATGATGAATCCTAAATAAAAAAAGAATCCTATTAGAGTGTTCCAGACTATTACTATTTTGTATAAATGTAAATTAAAACAAGTACAGATTAAATCATGGCTCGTATTTTTATTTTATGAAGAACTAACTTATTAAATAGAAATATGATTTAATCTATGCTCCCCTCTTACCTGTATACAAATAGATTCAATTACATCTGTGTGTTATTTGAACACGATTCGATTTTTTATTTTTGAAAAAGATATAATTCATATAAGAATCAATCATTATAGGAAAGCAAAATCAGATTATAACCAATCTTATTCTACTCTTAAAAAAAAAAAAAAAATAAGGTTGTTTAAAAAAGGGCAATCTTTCTTTTATTCTGATATAAAATAGAAAATCTATATTCTGATATGATATATATAATATAATAGGTATGCTCTGGGACGGAAGGATTCGAACCTCCGAATACCGGGACCAAAACCCGTTGCCTTACCACTTGGCCACGCCCCATTTTTGATTTCTATTCGACATTAATAAAGACTAATATTGATAGTAGTTCTTCGTCAATTCTAGTCCAAATCTATATAGAATAGATTAGAGTGTTGCTAGGATTTTGAGACATTTAGATAGAGAATTAAACGACATTTATTGATCATTACATACAATTCAATTAAGATATTGTATGAAAGTATGGTTTTGTCTATTCTCTTTTGATTTGAGAATTGAAGGATTTTTGATTGGGTTAATTAAAAAAAAAAATAAGATTATAATAACTCATATTAAGAACTCATCATATTAATAACTCAATCAAAATAAATACAATTATCTTCAAGAACAAAGAAAAAAATGTTTGTTATGCTTAATATCTTTAGTTTGATCTGTATTTGTCTTAATTCTGCTCTTTCTTCAAGTAGTTTTTTCTTCTCAAAATTGCCCGAGGCTTATGCTTTTTTGAATCCAATCGTAGATTTTATGCCAGTAATACCTTTGCTCTTTTTTCTCTTAGCTTTTGTTTGGCAAGCTGCTGTAAGTTTTCGATGAGATCTTTAATACGGTCCTAGAAAAATTCATGATTTATTCTTAAAAAAAAATTCTAACAATTCATAAGATCAGATAAGTCTTATAGTATAACCCTTCGATTCAAATAATTAAATTCTTGGATCGCCACAATAAGTCTGGGCTCCCCCCAGTTCCTCATTCGGACCCTTTTTTACAGTGAAAGAACCTAGTAGATTCCTCCGCAATATCTAATTGCGGGTATGAAAAAGCTTTTGGTAATGAAAGACTTGACTCTTATTACAAATGAATTTCTGAAAATTCTTTTTTATTTCTATAGATTTAGAAAAATAATTTCGTGGTGTCAAAATAAGGTATGTGGTATAAAAATGGAGAATCTATTATCTTTTTTTCCAAAAAAAATGATCTTGGAGATTGTGTAATGCTTACTCTTAAACTATTTGTTTACACAGTAGTGGTATTCTTTGTTTCTCTCTTTATCTTCGGATTCCTATCTAATGATCCAGGACGGAATCCTGGACGTGAAGAGTGAAGAATAAAAAATAACAATAAAGTTTCTGTTTTCCTTGCTTGATTTTAAAATGTTCTTAGGATTTTATTTATTCCACATTTTTAACTATTAATTAAAATGAAATAAAAAAAAAAGACTCGTTGAAAGAGAAATTGAAAGATAAAGAAAAAATACCTAGTCATCCACTAAAGCGGAAAGAGAGGGATTCGAACCCTCGGTACGAAAAACCCGTACAACGGATTAGCAATCCGACGCTTTAGTCCACTCAGCCATCTCCCCAAATTGAAATAAAAAGGATAATTACTAGATTATATTACACAAAAACAGTAAGGCTTGAAAAAGGGCCCTCTCTTTATACCTCTTTATTATTCAGTATATAATTATTATATAGATATCTAATTATAGAGACATAGAAAAATAGAAAAAACAATATAGAAAATAAAAATCAGTGATTTCATTTAGGTAAAGTAAGGGCTCGAAAGCGATATCTCAACTCCACTATTCCAATGAATATAAATTTAGATATATAACCACCTAATGCCCCAAGAATATTATATATTATATAAACTATAAACTATAAATTATATAGCAATGAATTTCTTATATAAAAAAATTATAGAATTAATAAATAGTAAATAGAAAGTAATAATAAATATATAAATTAAAATTAAATAAATAATAAAAAAAGAGTACCTCTTTGCTTTCGTCTGCAAGATCCTTTTTTACTTTTACTTCCACAGCCCGGCCCCCGGTCCTGACCGGGCCGGGTCTTTCGTTTTTGTTCCAATGAATCATAGAAAAAAATGATTTATTTGATTTGAAAAAAAAAAATGATTAATGATTGTTGTTGTTTCAAGAACAATCATAATAAAGGCAATTTCTATTCCTATCATACAGAATAGAATCCGAGTGTCATTTCTTAATTATTTTATTCTTGCACAATTTATGTTATGGCATACGCCTTTTTTTTATCGAGACGTATACATCTCATTTAAATAACTAAAAAAGCGTGTTTTTTTAGTTATTTAAATAAATCCTCTTTCCCCAATCCCATTAGTCTCCTTGGCCAAAGCATATCAACGCTCTAATTTTCATGATTCTTTTCTGATCCTATCGTCTTAATTATGACCCATTTTTTTGTTCGACAAAAGATCCATTTATATACAATAATCACATTGTAGCGGGTATAGTTTAGTGGTAAAAGTGCGATTCGTTCTATTAATCCCTTAAATGGTTAAGGGGTCCTTCGGTTTAATTAATATTCCGATCAAAAACTTTATTTCTTAAAAGGATTTAATCCTTTACCTCTCAATGAAAGATTCGAGGAAGAATAGACATTCTCGTGATTTGTATCCAAAAGATAGAAATTGGAAAAAACAAAATTGGATTATGAAATTACGAAACATAATTGGTTTTTGAATTGGATCAATATTTCCAATTGAATAAGTATGAGTAAGGGGTCCATGGATAAATAGAGAAGGGAGTATTTCTAATCGTAACTAAATCTTCAATTTATGATTTGTATAAAAGAGATTGAAGCAAAACAGCTATTAACTAATGGCTTTGGTTTACTAGAGACATCGACATATTATATTGTTTTAGCTCGGTGGAAACAAAATCCTTTTCCTAAGGATTCTTTCAAATAGAAATAGAGAACGAAGTAACTAGAAGGGTGGTTCTAACCCCCCCTGTTCTATAGGGATCATCTATAAAGCGGGTTTTGTTTTGAATGCATTCAAACAGAAAAGCTGACATAGATGTTATGGGCCGAAATTTATTTTCTTTTTTTTTTGTAATTTAGTTCACATCTGACATATGTGAAATTTGTCCATCTTTCATAAAGGAGCCGAATGAAACCAAAGTTTCACGTTCGGTTTTGAATTAGAGACGTTAAAAACGATGACTCAACGTCGACTATAACCCCTAGCCTTCCAAGCTAACGATGCGGGTTCGATTCCCGCTACCCGCTTATATCTCTATATTATATATATTAATTCTCTATATTATATATATTAATTTATTCTCTATATTTCTAAAATTCTATATTCTATTTAGAATATGTTTAATAGTAAAAGTTATAGTTTTTATCTATTATAAAATATTATATTATTTAAATTCTATATTAAATAATCTATAATATAGAGGATCTAATTATAATTATTCATGTAATGAATCTAATTTAATGTAATTATTAATATAATGATAATGAATGTATCATTGAATTGAATGCGCAATTCCTGGAATTCTCTCAATGGTCTTTTTTCTGACCAAGAGATGTGAAAACAAAACTAAGAAAAAAGCGTCCATTGTCTAATGGATAGGACAGAGGTCTTCTAAACCTTTAGTATAGGTTCAAATCCTATTGGACGCGACGGATTTCCATATATTTCTTTTCTACTAACTAGGTATTTTGAATGATTTGAACAAGAGACCCTTATACTTATTTATATATTTATTTATATATTTATTCTTAATAATAATTTTTTATTACTATAAAATTATTAATATAAAAAATATATAATAAAATAAAAGATTAGATTATAGAAATAATTATTTCTATAAAATTAGAAAGTTATTTAAAGGAATTTCTTTATACCTGTTCCTGAAGTAGAAAGCGTTCCATTTGTTCTTGAATAGCGTCTTTCAAAAGGGCTTCCGCTTCCTCATTGAATATCTTGGTAGAAGATATGATTTCTTGGAACTGCGGTTTATTCGTTTTTAAATAAGTACGTAACTCAACGAGAAATTTCTTTACCTGTCCAATTTCTAATGAATCAAGATAACCATTCGTTCCAGTATAAATAGTCATTACCTGTTCTTCCACCGTGAGAGGGGATGATTGAGATTGTTTGAGCAACTCGCGTAATCGTTGACCTCTTGCCAATTGATTCTGAGTAGCTTTATCGAGATCAGACGCGAATTGTGCAAAGGCTTCTAATTCTGCGAATTGTGCCAATTCTAATTTTAGTTTGCCGGCTACTTGTTTCATGGCTTTAATTTGAGCGGCAGATCCTACTCTGGAGACGGAAATCCCCACGTTAATGGCAGGTCTGATTCCAGCATTGAATAAATCGGCGGATAAGAAAATTTGGCCATCTGTAATTGAGATTACATTAGTAGGAATATAAGCTGAAACATCTCCCGATTGGGTCTCAACTATTGGTAAAGCAGTCATACTTCCTTCACCTAAACGCGAACCTGATTTAGCGGCTCTTTCCAAAAGTCGTGAATGCAAATAAAAAACATCTCCTGGATAAG